GGCCCGGCGGAGACTGCACAGGAGTATCACCAATCATATCCAATCCTGCTGTCGAAAGCGGGCCTAGATTGCAAGTTTTGACCCCAAATCCCTATGGAGTAGGGGAATTAGGGATGCGCTTTAAACTTTCATCCTTATGGCTGGCCGATGACTCTAGAAAGGATCTCCCTCGAAAGGAGAATGTTGACCATTGTAGCTAGTCTCTGTTCTCTTGAATAGCTTCATCCAAGTCACCCAAATGTATGAGATGAGGTTGTAGTCTCCAAATTGGCCCAGGGAGCAAGACTCGGGCTCGGGCAGAGTTTCCTGGCTTGAAAAATAGGTGCGTAGCCCGGCTAATCGAGTGCCTTTACTAGAGAGTGAATACTACACTGACGAGCAAATGCAATACACCATTTTTTTAGACTACTTTTCCTTACTACAAAAAAAATGGACATTACAGGAAAGCCTACTTCATTATCAGCTGATGAGATAGACAGCCCAGCGAAACTTCCTCTGTCAAATAGCGCTAAGAGCGGAATAAGCAGATCATTTTTGACTCTTTAGGAGGCTTTTTAGGCATTGTTGAACCCAGGGTTCAATCTTGCAACTGGCTTCCCACTCCAGGCGCTCTTAATGCAAGAGATGGATGGTTATGAGAAAGATCTTGGCATCCGTGGGGTAAGAGAGCTGCAGTCAACTATTTGATAGACAGAGTTGAGAAGAAAACTCAAGCCTGGGCTCAGACTTTCTAAAGCGGGAAGATAAGTACTCATCAAAGCCATGCTCCAATGCATTCCCACCTTCACCATGGCCTGCTTGAAACTACCCAAGTTTGCCAAGGCCTCCATTCCCTTATGGGAACTTTCTGGTGGGGTCACTGCCCCAAGGAGAAGAAGGTCCACTGGGTTGATTGGAAGACTATTACAAATGCCAAGCAAATTGGAGGGATGGGATTCATGGACCTGGAGAGTTTCAATGATGCTTTGCTGGCTAGACAAGTTTGTAGGCCTCAATGCTATATCTTGGTGCAAGATTTTGAAGAACCTTTCTTTTCGCAAATCCACTGCGACCGAATGGAGAGAGGGAGAGGAGGTCAAGCCAAACTAAGCTTCCTTCTCTCTTTCTTCTTAAGTATTAAGATTCAGACGAAATCCTTCTTGAAAGGAAAGAAGATATAAAGGAAGAATGCACTCAACATCCTAAGAGAGAGAGGCGAGAATGGAATGCTAAGAGAAAGCGCTGACCTATAGTTTGCCCCTTATCCTCTACCGATAGCCATAGAAAAGGAGGATCAGAAGAGAAGTCTCCTCCAGTGCTTGGTTCATCAACTAAGTTCTATTCAAAGCAAGACATCCAAGACAGGTAATTATTTACAGACCGGATCGGAAAGACAAATAAAGAAATTTCAGAAATAGGGTCTCCTCTTCTCATCCCGGAAAGAATCTCTGCTCTCCTTCTTCACTCCCGATAGGCCTAAGCCAAATAGAATAAGAGTATGCCACACCTTCCTTTCCTTGCCTTACTCTCTATTGGAAAAGTGCCATTAGTTGGAAATTTCATCTAATCGTTGATGTCAATGAAAAATAAATTGATAGAGCTAGAGGAGTGAGGAGAAATGATTGGCTAGATCATTCTAGTCAATGCCTCTCTTATTTATATTGAATCCAAGTGAAGGGGTATCAATCCAGCCCCTCTCGTTGAGATTCTCTCATATGTCGCTCTGCTGTTTGGATTAGATAGTTTGTCGCAAAATAGGCTGTTCTTTCTCTGCCCTTCGGTCTTCGGCCTCGTGTCTAACCCCAAAATGGGTTTTGCTTTCTTGTCTCAACTTGCTCCGCATCAATCGAAGAGGTTGGCTAAGAAAAGAGAAGTCTACTATATGGGCCGGGAGGATTCAATGGATCGTCCAAAGAATCTTGTCTTGGAACGACATGGTTATGATCTACTTGCTTGCTTGTACGATTGGCTTTGTGTTCAGTGTACCTGTAGCTGCTAACTCTAGAACCCAACCCGTATAGCTCCTAAAGTGGCTCTACGTCTTCCTCGTTACGATCTGGTTCAGTATCTCCGCCAATTCCCGCCGGTACAGCAACTAGTGAAAGCTCTGGGTTGAAACCCTCTTCTTATTCCTCTTTTTCCATCCTTTCTCTTGCTAAGTACGTTGTAGACGTTGTCTCATCGGGCATGCGAAATCAGTGATCAAATGCTATTAAATAAGTAAAGTAGCTCCATCTTTACTTATTGCTTGCCTAAGAATTGCACAGCTCAAGAAGAGGTCTCATTTGATCCATTGGCCGCTTCGAAACAGCTTACTTCACCGATACTTCGCCGGTGTTATCGTTCAACTGCTGCTACTCCCTGAGCACCATCAGTCTCACTTGCTTTGCTTTATTGCTTCTCTCTTTAGTGCACAATCAATAGCTCGGCGCACAACTTCCCCCGCTCGGAGTGGCGTCTAGCTCCTGGGTTCGTTTGTCAGTCAGTCTCGGTAGTTCAGTCAGAGCGACATCCGTGGCTG